TCCTAGCTACAGCGCATATTTTGTGATTTGTAAATTCCCAACATATGAGCCAGATCAAGAGCCCTCAGTATCAGAGAGAGATGGGGAGAAAGTCTTTGTCATTGGTTCACTAGCTGTGCCTTCTTCCAATTTCTTTTTCGTTGCCTAAGCACTTACATACCTCGGAGGGTTTTCAGTTCTCGGTTTAGATCCTATAGTCGCAGAACTCATTTCAGATCCAAATCAAGTGAATATACAATCTATAGCCACCACGGGATACACATCTACGTGCAGGCCCTATCTATCTATATACCAAAAATGATCGAATTTGCGTTTCGGGCTGTTCCCCGGTTCCACCAGCAACGGTTCTATATCCAGTGGTGGTTAGAGCTTCTCTCCAAAAGGGTAGGGTATTGGTGTCCCGTTATAGGTATAATAAAATGTACGTACTAGGAGCCTGGTTTGCACTTTCGATCCATTTGAAGAACGAGCCTAAGCTTTTAGAGGTTCTGGTACCTGTTTCATATATAGCTAAAGCAATGGAAGCAGCACTGACCCCAATAACAGGAGCGAAGGTTGCAGCGATAGGGACAGAGATAGCGGCAGTGGCATAGAGAGTCACGGAAGTATAAACTAAATCAGTTGTTGCAGCAGTCTCAGATCCAGTTGCTAAGATAGCAGCATCTTTCTCACTCCCGCCTAAGGGAGGAAGCTAGAACTTCCTATCCCCACGAAAAATGATGGCTTTCTTATTCCCACCGGGGGCTGGCTTACTTATTCCCACCCAACCCGGACTAGGGTGGGAGTCAACCCTTTTTGCGGTTTGATAATCGGGTTGGGTTTATGAAGCCCGAATTACTTCGCGGACAGATCGTGTGTTGTTAGCCTCAATGTCGTCTCGTGAAGGCGCTTGCGGATTGTCGCTCGCGTCCATGGAATTTAGTGAGTTTTTGCTTGAGTGGGAATGATAGCGTAGATAGACCGAGTCCTCATTATTGGATTGGATGTAGGCCAGGCCTACTGTTCCCTTATGGGATGTTCTTGTTCTATGCCTCAGCATAGATCCGAACATTCGTTAGATTCGGGATGGATGAGTTGTAGATCGAAGAGTCCTAATTCGGAGGCGGATGCCCTTTTTTGGTGAGGGGGGTTGGAATAAACAATTGAATAGTCCTGTCTTGCTCAATTCCTAAGAAGGCGAACTGTCGTTAGTTGCTCTATTCCTTAGCAGCTACATTCCTTATCAGGAAATTCCTTAGCTAAGCTACTGTAAAAACGACTTTCTAAGCCATAAGCAAGAGTCAAATCCTTAACAGGATAATCCATAAGCCCTGGCTAAGGTACTTTAAGTTATATAAAAGTAGCGTAACGAAGGGAAGGTCTGATTATTAATGATTAGTAAGTCGTTGAGAGGCTTTGTTGAGAGAATAGGTGGTGTAGCGGTTCCATTCAAAGTCAACAAAAGACCCGCCCGGCCTAATAGCCCCAAAAGCATAAGTGGGCCAGGTGCTGGCGCGCTAATGATTCTTTTTTCCTTTCTGGTTGCATTGAGGTAAGTCTCTTTTGTTTAGGGTTTGTAAAAGTATGGAAACTGTATCTTAGATCAGGCAATGCCCGTAGGAAGTCAAGGCCGAAGCGTGACTCGATCAGTAAAAGTACGAGCGTATGGCCTTCATCCCTCGAGCAAGGGGGTACGAGCGTAGTATTTGATCCTTGGATCCTTCAAAGTGTACGAGCCCTATCCTGGAGTAAAGCGAGCCCAGGACGAAGGCATCCGATCACTTGAGCACTGGACGATACGAACACGAGATTGAAAGCGAGCGTATGGACATGGAAGCGAGAGCATGGCCTTGAGCGAACGTATTGATACGAGTGCATAGCCAATAGCGAGCTGATAGGCGTGCATGGCCTCGAGCGAGCAGGCTTATCGCTAGCATGTCCTTGATCGATCTGACCCGATTGCATTCATTGGCTTGATCGAGCTTATCGATATTGCGCCCTTTTGAGAGTAGGGGCGAATGCGGAAGAGGAAGTTGTTTCGGTGTGGAAGCGATTCTTTGATTTAGTTAGTTGCCTATACAACAATGGTGCGCGGGAGTGCGAGCCGAGAAAATTTCTTGTCAAAAGCATGACAATCGAGCGAAGATTGCACGAATAACCGAAGAAGTACGAGGCTCTCATCCTAGCCTAGCCGCATAGCCAAGGCGCTAGGAATTCCGCACATTGCAGCGTTTGGCAACTTGCAGTTGGTGGCCGAGTAGCAGAGAGTTTTCGAACGAATGACAGCAGATTGGGGTTGGGGGAGTATGGATTTGTGAGCAACTAGCCGCGTCAGGAGTGAATCAATTGAGCACATCAGTTGCAGGGATAACGAGTTGGCAGATGCACGGCTACGGCAACATAAATACTACCTATAAACTAGAAAGTCGACGTTCCTGATATTCAAGTGAAAGTGGAGTGAAATCCGGATATGAAGGCCGAAGGGTCCAGTTCCAATCTTGATATAAAAGTGCTGTTCAATCGTCGAAAGTGATCTCTCTTTTTTTGTTCTCTTTTAGTCCAGTTTTCTTTTCTCTTTTGAGTCGGGTTCTTAAGACAGGACAGGAAATCGGGTTTTCTGAATATCAATCTTCCGGCCTATTAAGTAAGTAAGTTCGAGATCGAATGAGTTCTTCTGAGAGAGAAACGACTTCTAGTAACAGTAGGTGCGCCTTCAGTTGAGGAGAGCTGTTCACAAGCAGTGGTTATGAGCTCTTTCTTGTTCCGGTTCAGAATAGGTAATTCCTTCACTTCAGTTGCACTAGTGGATTGAATAACCTTTTCTTTAGTGCCAACAAAGTGCATGTGTTGTTTGTTAATAAAAACACGAGTTCGATAGGCTGGAGGACTTATACTATAAGTAGGACAAACAAAGGCCTTAAAAGAGAAATGAAAGGCATTTTTGCATTTTTCCACTTATCCAAGGAATCTCTTTCTTGGCATTTGTATTTGAGAGAGAGAGCTATGCGACGGTCAGTTCCTTCAGTAAACTTATTTGGTAAGTCAGAAGTTTTCTTTAGGTCGATAGCGTAGTCCCGTAGAAAATTCATAAAACATTCATATCTGGCACTTGAGGAGGTCAATCTTTCATGTTGGAAGCTACTGCTAAGGTACTCCCCCTCATCTATAAAGGATAGGCAATTGAGAGAGAATAGGGCGATAGCGATAGACACAGGAACGGAAATAGACTAAAAGATGACTTCCGTAGAGGAGAGGGGAAACCCGCTTAGATAGGGCGATAGCCCGGTTTTTATTGAATATCCTTTCCTGTGCTTGTCTTGTATTGAGGTATACCGAAGATATGAGTCAAAGTAGGTAACAGAAGGTTTAGTTCGGGATTGCTTTTTTTTTTTTTTAAAGCTTCTTTGAGTAGGCGGTTCGTATCTTTCTATGACCCCCAAGACGGGGCAGGACGGATACGCAGAGCAAGAGCTCTTTAAGTCTACCCGGGCTAGCTTCTTCATTCTTCGATCAGGGGCGGGCTTCTTCCCTTATATACGATGACATAGATAGAGCCTCCTTCTTTGATCCATTCATTGATCGACTATGAGGGGGCTGTTCGCCTTTTGAATCGACAGTAGAGTAGGTTTGATCTTGCTTTCTCAATCTTTCTCTGATCCTTTTCGTTTTTAGTGTAGTAGATCCGGCTTTTTTCGGCTAAAAAGAGGTGTGTGTGGCCATCGTATCTGCCCGCCCCCTTATTCATTCATCCATTTAGGTCAGAATGGATCCAGGGAACCCGGCTCGGGAACAGCCCAGACTCATCACAGTATTAGAGTCCAATCTCTGAAATAGAGCATTTTCTCTCCATATCCATAGTAGTAGTAGAAGGCTTAGTATCTGACTTGATCCAATAGAGTAAGAACAAACAGTAGATCCAGATTCCACACCTTGCTGTGGACTGGGGAGAGAACTGCTCTGCGAAGCTGGGCGTTCAGTGTGATTATGGAGGAACTGTAGTACTCGCCCCAAAATGCAAGCCGGGATAGGTACTTAATGAAAGGGGGAGCGGTGGGCCTTCAAAAAGGAGCGAGGGAGTGATGGGCAACCTTAGTCGCCCATTTGCTCGTGAGCCGCCAAGTACCAGTCTCGCAACAGTACTGGCGTTAAAGGATTGGTCCTTCACTTGCGGATCGTTCGCGAGTAGAACTCATAGTATTGCAACGCCTTTCACTCACTCGCTTGAGTCGGACTCTTTCACTCTTTTTGGAGGATCGTTCGTTCTTCACTCTCTTGCTATTACCCCCAGGGAGCGCAGCAACCGACGGTGCATATTATCATATAGAAAGAAGCGAAGCGTAGCGATTCGTACTACCGGAAAAGTTTCGCTAACTGGCAGGCAATAGAGTCTGCTTACGGGGTGGGGCGCAAGCAAGCGTAGCGAATCACATAGAGTTGCCCCTACCTGCCAGCGCGCAGATAGATAGCGCGGGCGAAGCCCGAAGGGATGGATGTCTGAGCGGTTGAAAGAGTCGGTCTTGAAAACCGAAGTATTTATAGGAATACCGGGGGTTCGAATCCCTCTCCATCCGCGAGGTCATAAGTTCTCTCTTGCGTTATCTATAGATAAGAACGAATCGGATCGACTGATATGATGGATGGAATGGGTAGACAGTTTTTGTTATTGTGTGTTGATTTAGTTAGGACTTTGTCTCCCTTTCGTTATCTTCCGCCCCGGGTGGATGACCTGTGGGAGCTAAGTCGAAGATCTCGGTTGTCGTCGTGAGTGGTTGATAAACTGCGATTGCAGTTTGATTTAGGAAGTCCCAACGCTGTGAGGCTTAACAGACAAAGAAAACGATAGAGACTTCCGGGTATAAGGTGACGACCCTAATGAATAAAGTATTCAGGTGGCTTAGTTATTAGCTACATAAGCGCTCAAATTCTTTCATCGTTATTGCCCTGCCTTCTATGATCAACCCCTGGCACATTTAGTGTTTTGATCTGAGGCCATCCTGGTCTGCAGGACCCAACACAAGTATTCATCCTAAAAAAGAATATGAAAAAGGTCTTGCCGAAAGCTTACTCTCTTCCACACGGATGCTACAGCCGCTATCACTTTGGCTGCTGGAGGGGAATGGTTGAGTTCGCCTCTCGACGTCTTGTTTGGTAAACGGGATTTTGACCCAGGCGCCGTAGTGTTGCCTAACCGTTCGGGCGGAGATGTCGGATGCGAGATCTTTAGCTACTTGTATCCATTTGCTACAGTGTGGTTAGATACAATGCGCTGGCAGCCTCAGCTTGGCAGGATGGGAGTTAAGGTCGAGGGAGCAGGGAAGAGTTAGTTATTCGCAATTGGCTTGGTACGGCCTATACATAATTGGGCCATGACGGTTTTGGCAAGGTGTTGTTGAATGGATGGTACCTATAACAAGACCCAACCGTTGCAGTACTTGAGAGGAAAGAGAAAATGATTCTTTTTTGAGCTACCGATTCCGTATCGGTCAGCCTTGCGCTTTCTACTCGTCCGCTTTTCACGCTAACACATCATATGCTTGTGTGGATAGCGGGTGTATGGCACGACGAAGTTTTGCGACTATGCCAAAAGTCGGCGATAACCGTCGCCGACGGGAAGGTGGCGGCCGCAACCCAAGATATTTGGTTTGAGTTTGACTATGATATAAAGAAAACTCTATCATTTCAAATACGGGTGCTTTTTGGAGTTTGCCAAAAGATTTTGGAGCGACGAAGTGAGACGGGATTTCTCTCCTCTGTCTGCCTTGATGCTCCGGTCTTTGGTTGACTCTGTTGCAACCCCGATTTTCGAAAAGATTAGAGATGTAACTGGTACTATGTCTCTGTCTTTGACCTATCGATTGAAGGGTGCTTCAACTCGGTGCGCCCTATCGCCCCGATGGAAGCCTCACGTTCTTTGTATGCTTTCGCCGTCAGGCGTATTCCCCTTACCATGGAAACTGTGGTTAGCATTTCCAGATAAAGGAGTGTTAACACCTGGTGTCGCACGGGCCTTCATTCTTGATAGGGTGAAACCCGGAGACTTCTTTAAGAAAAGGAAATAGTCTTCGGACATTTTATCCAGTTCAGGAGGAGGGCTTTGAAGATCGCCTCATTCTTCAACCATGAGTTAAGATGTGGCTAAAGTCTCTCCGATGGTACGCTGAGGTTAGCGTAAATTACGATGTGTCGCTCGAGGACTCCTCCTCCTGTTGTACCTCCGTTCTAGGAATAAGGTAATGATCTTCCGGTATGGAGTTTAGTTTATGTGCTACGAAATGTTGAGGACTACTCCGGCTCCTTTGTGTTTAGGGGAGCTCTCTAGTAGGCAATCTCTTATAGATTGTCTCTATGTTCTTAGTCCTCCTTCTTGGCGAAGAGGAAGAAGTAAACCCTGGAAGACTCAACTCAGCTATTACGTTCGCAAGGGGCAAAGGCGCTTGCGCCTGATCCGATCCGTTGTCAATTAAGACCAAAGGGACCTTATATTCATTGCATCGGACAGTGATGTTGAGAGGTCGAACATGATTGCGTCCTTCGACGGATAGTTCGTCATCCGAAAATGTGATGATTTTAGGTTTGGCACCAGGATTTGGGCAATCATTTGACTCACTGTCTCGGGGGAAGTTTTTTCAGGCACGTGTGCGTTTCGAAGCACTCTTATAAACGATTCCCCATGTGCTTCCGATGTCGAAAGTAGCTCCAAAATGGAAATTCGTGCTGGGATGCTTTTGAGCTGGGTAGCCACATCATAGACTGAAGACTTTTGATCCGCCTTTTCAGACTTTGCTTCCATTGTTAGGGGAGGCCGGGCCTGATCTTTCTTAAGACATCGTGCATTTTGCTGCATGTGTCCAATTTCTACGCATTGACTGGTTATTTGAGGTAGGGAGGGATTCATGAGAGCTGGGCACGAGAGTTGGATCTCTACAACCGAAGACGGTGGTGCCCCTAGTATCACTACAGGAGGTCCAAAGAAAGGTAAAGAGGAAGGCGCTTGCGGTTGGGGAGATGGATTGCGAAACAACGGATGTGACGGCGAATTGGCGAAGGATGGATAGCCGGGAATGATCACAGGTGTAGGAGTTAGGAAAGAACTCTGATGGGACCTCGGAGGCAAGGTCTCGTAGAGCCTGGCAGCACTAAGGGCGTAGCTCACGTTCACCTCATCTGATGCTGAAGAAAGAAGATGTACTAGGTCTTCTTGTCCCTGGACATCCTCTATGAGATTCACAGATGCGCTGCTCCCTACCGGTGCACTTACCGAATGTGGCGGGAGAGGGTTTTGGAAAATCTTGTTGGAACTGCTGGGGGATGAAGAGACCACTACTTTGCCTTGTTCAATGAGATCTTGGACCGCATGCATGATAGAAAAGCACCGATCAGTTGTATGGCCCGGACCTTGATGGAATTCACAATGAGCGTTTGGGTCATAGAACTTGGGAAGAGGATTTGGTGGTGGTCTAGGTGCTAGCAGTGTTAAGAGCCCCCTTTCGACCAAAACAAAACTTTTCAAACCTGCCTGTAAGGTTGTCCCAATGGCGTCAAATTCCTAGGAGGCCTTATATTATAGGTCGCCCAGGTGATGAGACAGCTGGCTGCCGAGTAGCAGGAGGAAGACTTTGTTGGGAAACCACGGGGGCGAGGTGGGTTTAGTGACAGAAAAGGTCGGGACAGTGGCTGCTACCGCATTGACTTCGGAAGATTTGGATATGTTAAGGCTAACCTTAACTTCTCCCTCCTCAGGCTTGGCTTTTCGCGAACTTTGAGACGATGTGGAGGACACTGGATAAGGCCAGGGTTCCAAACCTTTTTTCTTTTTTTAAGGGCTCAACCAACCCTTGATGATCTTCATCCTCGTCATAAGCCGTTGGGCTCTTAGAGGCTAGTTCAGCTCAATTCGCGAGGAAAGCCCTTGTTTTAGTCGTACTTGCTCACGAAAGCCGAGGGTTAGGGCTTAAGCAGTCAGATGAGAAATGGCGGTCAAAAGTAGAGTTTCGTCACCACTTTGTGCCTTATTGTCAGTGCATGAATCCCTTTTTTGGGAGAGTTAAGTCTCCTTTCCACGGGCAGAGGATCCTTTTTTTATTTTTAAGGTAATCCTTTTTTTTTTACCGTTATTAAGTATAATAGCTCATGGAGAGCAGAAAGCTTTGACTGTGATGATGGTATTCCAGCAAGCAAGGAGCACTTGTTCGGGGTAGCACTGGGGGTGGACAATCGGTCTTCTTCAGCTAGCAGTCCCAATTTTCAACTCTCAACAAGACGAGGCCCTGTGTAAAGAGGGCTTTTGATTTGATTATGGAATGGAAGTCTCGGTCAGTTCCAAGTGAGAGGTGAGAAGTAGCCGGAAAAGAAGGACCCGACCTATCGTGGTGTGGTAAAGGTCTTGTCTGTGGTCTTACTATAAAAAAGAACGGACCCGGTCATTGAACCAAAGGTTCGGGAAGTCAAGACAGACGGTTAGAGGCATCAGTGGTAGCCGCAACGGATTAATCAAGGAAGCAAGCCTTACTTACTTATCCACCAAGTAGGGCTCTCGATCGCAGATGTGGTTAAGCTTCAGCTGGGAGCACGGGCTTCTTTGATTGACCAAGATTATAAGAAAAAGCCTACCTCTCTTGTGTGCGGACTCCCCGCCTCGAGACAAATCCTATCCAACGACTTCTTCTTTTGCTTGCGAACCCCAACCGTCATCCCTTTGGTGGTCGAGCACGAGTCCATTGGCTTCCCTTCTTCCGTTGGTTGAGCAGTTTGTCATGAAAATGAACCAATCAGACCTGAAGTCCAAATTTTGTTGAAGGACAGAGCGAATTTGAGTGCACCGAATCTTCTTTTATGAGTGAGCGAGTAATGTAGCAAGTCTGGAAGGAGAGCTTGATCAGGCCAAAAGAGGGGCTCGACCAGAACCAGAACCCGCAAAGACTTTGAGAGTCGTCAGTCCCACCTTTATCGATCTTGGTAACTCCACTTTCTTAAGGAGACCTCTCTCTTTGTCGCTGCGGTTGAGTTTTCCGTTCGGATTCGTAACCAACCATAGGTAGCATCGGTCGAGGAAGCCTTTTGGAGGGATTCTTGCCTATCGATCGGACCAAAGTCAAGTATTCAACGGAGTGCTATTAAGGCCAGGCCAACCCTCGTTTTCTTTGGTCGCAAGTGACGGTTTTGACCCTTAGCAGGCGAACTTGCCGGGTCAAGATCGGGAGAGTCCGAAAGAGCAAGCAAAAATGAGAAAACTTCCCGTCGAGACATATACCACGGTATGATAAAAGAGTCCCTTCATTGATCGCTCTCAAGATCAAAGACATCCGAATTATCGGAAAATCGTAGGTCAACAGCACAGCAAAGCCAAAGAGAGTAAGAATGAATTCTTCGGGCTTGTTCTACGCACAATCGAGATCAAGTTTTTTTTTTTCAAAACGACATAGATGGACGGGGATCAATATCCTACCTTCGCTTATAGTTGACATCAGGAGATCCAGTCGACTTATGGACTTTGACCAGGCCTAATGATTTCGGAACTGAAGATGACCATGCTTTGAGATCGTAATTCCAACCTTTTCCATGCCTAAAAATGGAGTTCGAGGAAGAAAGCCAGTAAGCAATCAGTGCAGTCCGCCTTCTGACCTTCTTAAACAAAGTCAACCCTCCTCCCTCATGGATTCTCTTTACTCTCTTCCTTCTCCTTCATCATAAGTCAAGCGGTAGCCAACGGAAGGAGGCCCGGTACGGGTAGGCTGTTAGTTCTAAGCAGCTAACTGTCCTGTCCCTGTTTGAAGCAGAGAGGGAATGGTGACATCTCGACTTAAAGGACGTTGCGTTCGAATGGCTAATGTGGTTTTCGGCACTCTTTCTAATAGTTGTTCTTATTCCCGGCACGGAGGAATAGAGTGAAAAAATCTATCCTTTCTTAGAGCCTTTTAGTCTGAAGTCAGAGTTTCAGTGTGTAATCAAAAAGGTAGCGAAGGTTCAGCGAGGTACTTCCACCAACGACCCGGCCACACCAACCCTATACGAGTGGCATACTGCAATAACTTTAAATAAGCTAGGAAGTTCGATCCCTCCCGGATAAGGTCTCACTAGAGATCTGAAAGGGAGGATAGGAGAGCGTCAGGCCAAGGAAATAATCTAATTTACTAAGGCGCAACATTGACAATATCGGGAATGAGAGTTTTCATAGATTTGGTGTTCCGGACAAACCAACCCAAAGAAAGAGGCCGATTTGTGTCACATCTCCGTTGAGTTTGAAAGCCTGGTGGAGATTATCACTATCTGAAAAAAGACTTTGGAGATTCCAGACTGTCACTCATCAGACATGCAAAACGCGGCATGTAGCGAAGATTCGCTTAAACAAATGAGGGTTTCGCTCGATGGAGCATATCCGTCAATGGAAGGTCTCAGATCCATTCCTCGTAATCCAAGGGGCCGACGGACACTCACGAAGCTTCCGGAGCTCTGGCAGCGGTTCTTGAAATACAAGAACTGGCTTCATCTTAGAGCTTGGCTTAAAGCTGTACCATTCCCATACCCGGGGCTCTTCCTCAGTGAGGCATGAACACCTTAAAAAAAGAAAAAATCCCAGAGGTCCATGGTTCACACTCCCTGGATTTACCAATGCTGCTGGCTTAATTGAATGAGTGACCCGCAGCCTACCCGCCAAACAAAGCAACCCTTTTCTCGATTCTCAGACGAGGTCCGCTTCACCTTCACAGACCAATTCACGCCTATCTAAGATAAGAAAGGTCTCGTCGCCGCTTGAATGCAGACAACGCGTCAGGGATCGGGGCGTCGAATGAACTGAAACTGTAATTGTTAAAGTGCATTTTTGTGCCTATTACCTCCAATCTACTTCAATCATCCCCTGCCCCTACTGAGATGACGGCCGATACAAGAGAAAGGAAGCCTCTCTTTAAACTACCTGCCGAGAGGTATAAAGCCATCCCCTCTGACAAGTAAGCACTTGCTGCTTTTCTTTCAGGGACTGGTGCTGCTGCTGGCCCTACTGAAATGACGGCAGCTGCTCGATCGTCCTTTAAGTCAATAGGGCACTTCCACTGTTAATAAGGCGACGGCTTCCCTTGTTCCCAACGGTCTTCTCTCTTCCTTTATCGCTTAGAAACTCAAAACTCTTAACGTCTCTCTTCTTTAAGTTTAAGGGGGATTTTCATTCAAAACCTGGGAAGGAAGGCATGTTTGGCGTCAGAACCAACAGCCTTCTCGATAGTAAGGTCGTTCGGAGAACTTCCCCCCTTCTTAATGAAAATTTCCTCTCTGCTTTCAGTTCGATTACTGCTGATCCTGACGCGTAGAAAGAGAAATTAGATACCCTGTGATGTGAAGGGATTTCTTCTTCTGTGGACCCCCTATTAAGATTAAGTAAGCTGTTCCCGAATCTACTTGATCAACCAACCTGCCGGTAGGTCTTAACACACGATCGAAGAAGGGTTCCTAACGAGATACTGAAAAAGTCTTCCTTTCCCTTTCTCCCTGAGGAACTGCGTCGACGAAGCAGCAGAGCGGTAAAAAGGCCAGGAGATCAATAAAAACGAGGAGAGTTTAGAACGAAGTACTACTAAAAGACGAAGAACTACAAAATCCGTCTCAATCCCCGGTTCTAATTCACTCACTTCCGAACCTACTAATGCTCCTGCGAAACATCATATGTAGTGGTATGCGTCAACGTGAGCCTAAGCTCTTAGAGGAGTGTCAGTCGAGCCGAGCTTCCCGGATCGCCTAGCTAGCGCATGAGAAGTTCGGGATCGGATTGCGAGGTAGAGCATTCCGGATTCTCTGGTGTCATTCGATCGGCTATAGCTTGAAACTCCTCCCCCAAAACGCACCAGCACCGGTGACATTTTCTCAGATCCTATTCACCTGATTCAGATAGCTTCATTCGTGTCTTTATTGATGCCAAAAAAACGGGGTCATCGTAGAGGGGGAATCCGCCAGTTGATTGGCTTCCGTAGAGAGATCAGTTCCTTCTATCGGTAGGTATGCTTCCCTCGCACCCGGCTTCAGTCCAGCATTCGCTCCTCGATCCACTCCTTTAATCGCCTTAGACCGGATAGAGAGAAGGCTTGATCTGCTCGCTTACAAACTCGACCAGTCGTTGATTGCTTGGGTCTGACAATCCTAACCTAACTTAGGTGAGATACATTATCGCATGAAGGCGGGTGATTTGAATCTGTCATTAAGTCTGGACAACATTGGAATGGTCATTCAAAACCGTAGCTCTGAAACGGATTCCGCGTTAGCGGGGCAAACTGCCTCTTCCGTTAGCAGTGGATTCCTTTAACAATGGACTGGCCCAAACCGAGAAATGTGACTGTGACAAGGAAGAAGAGTCAGTTCCCAGTGGTGAGGAAGGAGTAGGCTTTTCAATTAGGATAACGAGAGAATAGGGCTGACAGTTACTCATCTTGAGTAAGATAGGGAAAAACCACTTCTTGGACTTGTTCTCTTTCGGAGTGAAGAACATGGATTGCAGAGGCCGGCGGCACAGATAGCATTTCGTACAGATGGACATA